ATGCATGCAGTTATTGATAGACAGAAAAATCATGGTATGCATTTTCGTGTACTAGCTAAAGCATTACGTATGTCTGGTGGAGATCATATTCACGCTGGTACAGTAGTAGGTAAACTGGAAGGGGAACGTGAGATGACTTTAGGTTTTGTTGATTTATTACGTGATGATTTTATTGAAAAAGACCGAAGTCGCGGTATTTTTTTCACTCAAGATTGGGTTTCTATGCCAGGTGTTATTCCCGTGGCTTCCGGGGGTATTCATGTTTGGCATATGCCTGCCCTAACTGAAATCTTTGGAGATGATTCCGTCCTACAGTTCGGTGGAGGAACTTTAGGGCACCCTTGGGGAAATGCACCTGGTGCGGTAGCTAATCGAGTAGCTTTAGAAGCGTGTGTACAAGCTCGTAATGAAGGACGTGATCTTGCTCGTGAAGGTAATGAGATTATCCGCGAAGCTTGCAAATGGAGTCCCGAACTTGCGGCTGCTTGTGAAGTATGGAAAGAGATCAAATTCGAATTCGAACCAGTAGATAAGATAGATAAACAGAAATAGATAAACAGAAAATATAAGAACTAAGCACACAGAATTCAGTAATTTCTGTTTGTTCTCCTAATTGATTGCAATTAAACTCGGCTCAATCCTTTTCCTAAAAAAAGGATTGGGCCGAATAAAGAATAAGTATCCTATACTATCCATTTGTATAGATCTTTCGTACAGATTTTACCTATATAAACAAGATCTAAATACAAGATTAACTATGAAATTGAAGAATAAAAAATGCAAGAGTTCTTTTCTTTATTGTTGGATCCATAGAATTAATTATGGACCTTGGGTTGGTGTAGATTATTTTTTATCCCACAGTTTCGGGCCGTAGATCAAGCCAAGGGGGGCTCCTCCTACTCACACCCCTTATATTGTCTGTTTCATTTCATGTTGCAATAGAAATTTCTTATTTGACTATACGATACTCGATTCTACGAGAATAAATTCTTCATTTATTTATTATTTCATAGTAATAGTATAGGAAGAATTTATTATTTCATAGTATAGGAAGAAACAACTATTTATCTTTTCGATGATAATTTTTTTTGTACATGACATGAGATAAACTTGTCTCTTTATATTCTATTTTTATATTCTATTTCTAATTGACCAAAAGATTCTATCATAATATATATTTATATAAGTGATACCTGATATCTCGGATTTCCCCAAAAGAGAATTATTTCTTTCAATACTCACTCGTTGTTAGTTAACAATTCTTAACAATTCTAATGATTAGATTATATGCTTAATTCTAATAGGAAAATGATTATTCATCGAATGACTATTCATCTATTATATTTTCATCAAATAGAATGAGAAGCAGGAACACTCTATGAAAAAATGGTGGTTCAATTCGATGTTGTTTAAAGGGAAGTTAAAACCTAAGTGTGGGCTAACTAAATCAATGATATATCCGTTTCTTCAAATAGATATTGTTCCTGGTGGTTGGCATCCCGGTGGAAGTGAAGAAAAGGATACGAAAAAAAACATTTCTAGATGGAGTGATAGTAATAGGTATAGTTTCAATGATATTGATATAAGGAATATTTGGAGTTTGATCTCTGATAACACTTTTTTGGTTAGGGACAGCAATGGCGATAGTTATTCTGTATATTTTGACATTGAAAATCCTATTTTTGAGATTGACAATAATAGTTTTTTTCTGAGCGAATTCGAAAGTGTTTTTTCCAGTTATTTGAATAATAGGTCTAAGAGTAACAATCACGACTATTATCATTACATGTATGATACTAAATCTAGTTGGAGTAATCACATTAATAGTTGTATTGATAGTTATCTTCGTTTTGAAGTCAGTATTCATAGTTACATTTTAGGTGATACCGAAAATTACAGCGACAGTTACATTTCTAGTTTCATTTGTAGTGAAGGCGTAAGCAATAGTGAAAATGGGAATTCTAGTAGACGAACTGATGGTAACAGCCGTGATTTCAATATAAGAGGAAGATCTAATAATTTTGATATAAATAAAAAATACAGAAATTTATGGGTTCAATGCGAAAATTGTTATGGATTAAATTATAAAAAATTTTTTAGATCAAAAATGAATATTTGTGAGCAGTGTGGATATCATTTGAAAATGAGTAGTTCAGATAGAATCGAACTTTTGATTGACCCGGGCACTTGGGATCCTATGGACGAAGATATGGTCTCCATGGACCCCATTGAATTTCATTCAGAGGAGGAACCTTATAGAGATCGTATTGATTCTTATCAACGAAGGACAGGTTTAACTGAAGCCGTTCAAACAGGCATAGGTCAATTAAATGGCATTCCCATAGCAATTGGGGTTATGGATTTTCAGTTTTTGGGGGGTAGTATGGGATCTGTAGTAGGCGAGAAAATAACTCGTTTGATCGAGTATGCTACTAATCGATCTCTACCTGTTATTATTGTGTGTGCTTCCGGAGGAGCACGTATGCAAGAAGGGAGTTTGAGCTTGATGCAAATGGCTAAAATATCTTCTGCTTCATATAATTATCAATCAAATAAAAAGTTATTCTATGTATCAATCCTTACATCCCCTACAACTGGTGGAGTAACGGCCAGTTTTGGTATGTTGGGAAATGTCATTATTGCTGAACCTAACGCGTACATTGCTTTTGCAGGTAAAAGAGTAATTGAACAAACATTGAATAAAACAGTACCCGACGGTTCACAAGCAGCTGAGTATTCATTCCATAAGGGCTTATTCGACCCAATCATACCGCGTAATCTTTTAAAAGGCGTTCTGAGTGAGTTATTTCAGCTACACGGTTTCTTTCCTTTGAAAAAAAAATATATAATATAGAAATAAAACAAAAATATTAAAATCTAGAAAAAAAAGAAGTGATTTCTATGCCTTGCCTACCAAGAACTTCCATTTTTTACTATAAATCTAATCCCTTTTTGTTGGTTTGAATTAGTTTAGTTAGAGTCGCGAACTTATAAGAAACTCTTTCTCTTTTTAAAAAACTCTTTATTTTATTAGAAAGATAGAAAGAGTATTAAGGACACGGGAAAATTCATAAAATTTCTTAAACTTAAAGTGGATTGTCATACATATTCGTGTAGAAAGATGAATAGATACACTCAATTTGCATTTAGTTCTCATTTCTTACACTTATTAAGTACTTAATATTATTTATACTTAATATTATTTATAATAATTATAATATAATAGATATACTTAAGATATCTTTCTATTTATAATAGATACAAATATTAAATTGAGGTACCCCTTCTATGACAGATTTTAACTTACCCTCTATTTTTGTCCCTTTAGTGGGCCTAGTATTTCCGGCGATTGCAATGGCTTCTTTATTTCTTCATGTACAAAAAAATAAGATTGTCTAGACCTGATGAGGCCAAATTAAAACAATTTATTTCAATACTGAATCATAATACAGATACTTTTTTGGTACAGATATTTGTTTGGTGTAATGTAGTATGATACGATATGTGCCCTTTTTCCGAATACACATGAAAGAACTCTTATGCATGCGAATACATGATATCCGTATAAATGCATGTATATGCGGGTTATAAAAACGATCGGCAAATATTTTTATAATAGAAAGTCAATAGGGTTCATATCAGAATAGTTTTAGTTGATGAAAGTTACTTTGGCATCAAGAAAAGGAAAGTAAATTTTTTTTTCTGAATTCCAATCAAATGCAATCGGATCTAGTATAGTATGAACTGGCGATCAGAACATATATGGATAGAACTTATAACAGGGTCTCGAAAAGCAAGTAATTTTTGCTGGGCCTGTATTCTTTTTTTAGGTTCACTAGGATTCTTAGTAGTTGGAATTTCTAGTTATCTTGGTAGGAATCTGATACCTGGATTTCCTTCTCAACAAATTATTTTTTTTCCGCAAGGGATCGTGATGTCGTTCTATGGGATCGCGGGTCTATTCATTAGTTCCTATTTGTGGTGCACAATATCATGGAATGTAGGTAGTGGTTATGATCGATTCGATAGAAAAGAAGGAATAATGTGCATTTTTCGTTGGGGATTCCCCGGAATAAATCGTCGCATTTTCCTTCGCTTCTTTATGAAAGATATCCAATCAATCAGAATGGAGATTAAAGAGGGTCTTTTTCCTCGTCGTATTCTTTATATGGAAATCAGAGGCCAAGGAACCATCCCCTTGACTCGTACTGATGAGAATTTGACTCCACGAGAAATTGAACAAAAAGCTGCCGAATTGGCCTATTTCCTGCGCGTACCAATTGAAGTTTTTTGAATTTTTATCAAAATTCGTTCGGATTTGTCCAATTGAGATATTCGGAAATCTCATTTACTTCGAATTTACTTATTCTATTATAAATATATATATATTTCATCCGAAACGGGATCCTTAATTCTATTTCTATATTCCTTTTTCTAGATTTAAGGACTACATTTTTACAAAAAACTGGGAATAGATCCATAGGTTCGATACCTTGTTATAGAACTCGTGCTTTAGAGAAATATAAAGAGAAATATAAGATCAGATAAAGTTGACAAATGAAGCAGTTCATTAACAATTCACGGATAAAAAATGAAAAAAAAGAAAGCATTGACTTCCCTCCCATATCTTGCATCTATAATATTTTTGCCCTGGTGGATCTCTCTCTCATTTCAAAAAAGTCTGGAACCTTGGATTATTCATTGGTGGAATACTAGGCAATCCGAACATTTTTTGAATGATATTCAAGAGAAAAATGTTCTAGAAAAATTTCTAGAATTAGAAGAACTATTCTTGTTGGATGAAATGATAAAAGAATACCCAGAGACACATATAAAAAAACTTCGTATAGGAATAGGAATACACAAAGAAACGATACAATTGGTCAAAACACATAATGAATATCATCTCCATATCATTTTGCATTTGTCGACAAATATAATCTGTTTTACTATTCTAAGTGGTTATTTTATTCTGGGTAATGAGGAACTTGTTATTCTGAATTCTTGGATTCAGGAATTCTTCTATAACTTAAGTGACACAATAAAAGCTTTTTCTATTCTTTTAGTTACTGATTTATGGATCGGATTTCACTCAACCCATGGTTGGGAACTAATGATTGGTTCGATCTACAATGATTTTGGATTGGCTCATAATGAGCAAATTATATCTGGTCTTGTTTCCACTTTTCCAGTTATTCTAGATACAATTGTGAAATATTGGATCTTCCGTTTTTTAAATCGTGTATCTCCTTCGCTTGTAGTCATTTATCATTCAATGAATGAATGAAGAACTTATTTGATCTCCTGATATCAATCAAAAATTTTTTCACGTATAAAAAGGGCATTTTCTATTTTTCTCATTCTTTATACTTTTATACTTTTCAAGGTCTTCGTCCTATTTTCGTAGAATTTTTTCAGTACAATGGCAGACTCGTGGATAGGGAACTATACTAGCTACCTATCTAATTTATTGTAGAAATTCCGGGATCAATGATTGGATCATGCAAAATAGAAATACTTTTTCTTGGGTAAAGAAACAGATGACTCGATTTATTTCTGTATCGATTATGATATATGTAATAACTCGAGCATCTATTTCAAATGCGTATCCCATTTTTGCGCAGAAAAGTTATGAAAATCCACGAGAAGCAACCGGGCGAATTGTATGCGCCAATTGCCATTTAGCTAATAAGCCTGTGGATATTGAAGTTCCGCAAGCTGTACTTCCTGATACTGTATTTGAAGCAGTTGTTCGAATTCCTTATGATATGCAAGTGAAACAAGTCCTTGCTAATGGTAAAAGGGGGGCTTTGAACGTGGGGGCTGTTCTTATTTTACCCGAGGGATTCGAACTAGCCCCCACCGATCGTATTTCTCCCGAGGTGAAAGAAAAGATAGGAAATCTTTCTTTTCTGAGTTATCGTCCTAATAAAAGAAATATTCTTGTGATAGGTCCTGTTCCAGGTCAAAAATATAGTGAAATCGTCTTTCCCATTCTTTCCCCCGACCCTACTACAAAGAAAGACGTTAACTTCTTAAAATATCCTATATATGTAGGTGGGAACAGGGGAAGGGGTCAGATTTATCCTGATGGGAGCAAGAGTAACAATACAGTCTATAATGCTACATCCGCGGGTATAGTAAGCAAAATAGTACGTAAAGAAAGGGGGGGATATGAAATAACCATAGTTGATGCATCGGATGGACACCAAGCGGTTGATATTATACCGCCAGGGCCAGAACTTCTTGTTTCAGAGGGTGAATCTATCAAGCTTGATCAACCATTAACAAGCAATCCTAATGTAGGGGGGTTTGGTCAGGGAGATGCGGAAATAGTGCTTCAAGATCCATTACGCGTCCAAGGCCTTTTGTTCTTCTTGGCATCTGTTATTTTGGCACAAATTTTTTTGGTTCTTAAAAAGAAACAGTTTGAAAAGGTTCAATTATATGAAATGAATTTCTAGATCCAGAAATTCCTTACCATCAAGTTGATAAAAAGCGCTGAATTATTGTCGATCAAAAAAATAAAATATGTATTTCTGTAAACTTCCTAAAATCTCCTTTGCTTTGTTTTTTGTTTATACTATTTTTGCGAGATCTATGGAATTCATTACTTGTATTCCATTTTTAGTACTAGGCACTAGCCAATAGGTATACAAAAACAAAGGAAGAAGATACAAGACAAGGACTGGATAAATGAAAGGAACAGGTACCTCTAGGAAGGATTATAAGTCTTCCTAATCTTCTATTTGACACAAGAAAAAGGACTTCTACCTTTTCTTGTGTCGTCTTGTATCGAAATAATAATGCTTTTTCTCTTGTTCACCAAAGATTAATATTTCTTCTTTTCCGGATATATTGGAACTCTTTTGTTTAGATTCATACATTCATTATTTTAAATAAATAAAAACATAAGAAATAAGAAGTAGTAGACAAACAAAAAGTTTTAGAGGGGAGTAATTCATTGAGTAAATGGAACTTCTTCTTCTTCTATTATTCAACTAACTTTCACTTTCATATTATTTATATTAATATTTTAAAATATTACTAAAAATTACTTGGACTTTTTTGTTTGGTTGAAAAGCGGCGCGGATTAGAATCTATTTTTACGCATACCTAAATCTTTATTTTTGATTTTATCAAAGTGTTTTTCTTTTTTATATACAATAAGTTTCTATTTGTTTAGTATAGAAATATAGAAATAATTTGCAGAATATCTCATCCGTTTAAATCATCCATATGATATTGGATTACCCCCCAAAAATAGATTGATTCCTTCTTTCTTGTTGTTTCATACGATAAGAGTTAATGAGCGCCAGAGCCTCTATTATATATAAATCAATCAATAGAAAAAGCTTCTATTCCATTGTGCAAAAACATCATAAGAAACAAAGCAACGGATCTATTTTCTCATTTATACGAATAGAAAATTTTGATTATATTGATTGGATAATTTTCCAATTTATATGTTATGGAATAGATCAAAGTCTCCTGCCGCTC